CCAACACAGTCCTCTGTTCTTGGAGCAGAAGCAATTTGCTTAGCTTTACACCCGTCCCAAGGTATCATTTCTAATACATCTGTGGGGCAGGCACGGACACATTGAGTACACCCTATACATGTATCATAAATCTTTACTGAATGTGACATTGGATCTATAAATTTTGGAACTCCTAAATTTTCGATCTAGTCAATTTTGAAATGGCTCATATATTTAAACACCAGATGAATCAATGATTTACCAGAATTTTTCTAATGAATCTGCTTCTGGATCAACTCATAATAATAGGGAACAAAAATACTTTGATTTCTTATGTTTTCGCAAACATGATCGAGGTTACGACGTATTATATATGCTAATTCGAATTGATGAATATTATGATTTCTAAATACTATTTATTCAACAAAGTCGATTGATTGATACGAGTCGATTTTCTGTTACGATAAATTGACGAAACAATAGCCGATCCAATAGCTGCTTCAGCGGCTGCAATAGCTATAACAAAAATTGAGAAAATATCTCCTTTTAATTGCCGACTATCAAGAAAATCAGAAAATGTTACAAAATTTATATTAACCGCATTTAGTATAAGTTCAAGACACATCAGGGCCCGAACCATATTTCGGCTCGTGATCAATCCATAGATACCGATAGAAAATAAATAGGCACTCAAAAGAAGTACATGCTCGAGCATCATTGACCAACTCCGTACCAATTTCGTTTCATTTCAATATGAACAATAATTCAAGTGATTCGATTGCTTAGAATATAACAAGTACGGAACAAAAGAATCTATTGGTAATAGATCGAATAGAGCGAATAATAAAATTTCTATTTTAGACATGAACAGTATTCAAATAGAATTTCAGGGAAATGGATATGATAACACAGAAAAAGGTTGATTTTGGGTTTCTGTTCTTAGTTATAAAGATTTTTTACTGACGAGCCACGGCAATTGCACCTATCAAAGCAACTAAAAGAATTATCGAAATCAGTTCAAATGGAAGAAAAAAGTCCGTTGATAAATGAATGCCAATTTGTTGACTATTACTTATCAAATCTTCCTCTATAATCTGGTTGGATCGTGTAGTCCAAATAATCCCATACCACGACGTATCTAGAATAGTAGTGATTAGTGAAAAAAAAATACTTGTACAAACTAGGGAAGTAACCCCATCCCCAATAGTCCAAAGATGAAAATTCAAATTTTTGGAATAGTCTGAACCGTTCATGAACATTACAGCAAATAGGATTAAAACATTTACAGCCCCCACATAAATAAGAAGCTGTGCAGCAGCTACAAAGTGGGAATTTGCTAGAATATAGAATAAGGATATACAAACAAGAACCAATCCCAATGAAAAGGCAGAATAAATTGGGTTGGTAAGTAATACCACTCCCAGACCTCCTACTATAAGACCCGATCCCAGAAAAACTAAAAGAAAATCATGTATTGGTCCAGGCAAATCCATTATATTAAAATAAGAGATAAATAAATCGAAATGTTTTTCATGACCTTATTGAACCGACCAGGAAAAATTTTTTTATGAGACATTCCTAATTGAATGAAATTCTAATCTAATAGATGTGAGTTAATGCGGGTATAGTTATTGGATCAATTTCGTTCTTTTGTTTATTCGAAATGGCAGTTTGAAATTGAAACTATATATTTCGAAATGATTTTGGAATTTGTAATTATTGACCAAGCAAAGAGAAAGACCCCTTATCTACCAAAACGAAACCTTAGTAATTTGCAATTACTCTTTAATCAAGAGGTTTATCCGTTTTTTCTTTGAGGCGAATTCAAAACTGTTCGAATTGTAAAATCGTCAATTATTGACATTGGTAAACGACCTAAAGCAATTTGATTATAATTCAATTCGTGACGGTCGTACGTAGCAAGTTCATATTCTTCAGTCATTGATAAACAATTTGTTGGACAATACTCAACACAGTTACCACAAAAAATACAAATTCCAAAATCAATACTGTAATTAAACAATCGTTTCTTTCGAATATCCGTTTCCAATTTCCAATCAACAACAGGCAGATCTATAGGACATACACGAACACATACTTCACAAGCAATACATTTATCAAATTCAAAATGGATTCGACCACGGAAACGCTCCGATGTGATTAATTTTTCATAAGGATATTGAATAGTTACAGGTAAACGATTTGCTTGGGATAAGGTAATCAGGAAACTTTGACCAATGTACCTTGCAGCCCGTACTGCTTGTTGACCATAATTCATGAACCCAGTTACCATAGGGAACATATCGTGAATTTTTATGAATAATTTGATTTTCTTTCTTTCTCTTGTTTGAGACAAGTCGCAAATATCGTATTCCTTTTTTCTTTACAGTGAAAGGAGTTGGGAAGAAGTTGTTAATAATAGATTACCGAGAGAAATAGGTAAAAGAAATTTCCAGCCAAGATTTAATAGTTGGTCCATTCTTAATCTAGGTAAAGTCCATCTTGTTGTGATAGGAATGAACAAGAACAAATAAGTTTTAGCTAATGTAATAAATATACCAATTGTCGTTTCAAAGATTCCATCCGCTTTATTTATTTCAAATAGCTCAGGAAGAAATATGTACGGAATGGAAAGATTCCAACCACCCAAGTAAAGAACTGTTACAAATAATGAGGAAACTAATAGATTTAGATAAGAAGCAACATAAAATAAACCAAATCGGATCCCTGAATATTCGGTTTGATAACCAGCTACTAATTCTTCTTCTGCTTCTGGTAAATCAAAAGGTAATCTCTCGCATTCCGCTAGGGAAGAAATTAGAAAAACGATAAACCCTATGGGTTGACGCCACAAATTCCACCCCCAAAAACCATACTTTGACTGCGCCCCAACTATATCAACTGTACTTGAACTGTTAGATAATCATAGTCGGTGATAACATTACTGTTCCCATCGCTATTACAAAACCGTACATGAGATTTGCACTTCATACGGCTCCTCAGCGCCACAAATAAATGTAAGGACCGATCCAGTATTAGTTATCTTGATATGGTTATAGGATAGATAGAGTCAAAATCTATCGGAAGGTCCCCAATTATACCAATGGAATTCTGTCTGCTATAAGAATAAATAAAAAAAAGAGTATTTCTGAATTGATCTCATCCTTTACGAATTTCAATTTTTCTGTCTTGAGTAATAACTTAATCAATCCTTCAATATAATACTCTTTCTATAAATATCAATAGATATTTCAACCCATCATTTTATTTTCGATTACGAAAAAGAATTAGGCATTACATTAGTTCATGAGTTATGACACAAATTTTCTTTCTATGAATATATGAAAGAAAGAATAAAAAGATCTCTTTTGTTTATATTGTAATTGTATTTTTTCTATTTTTTTTTTGTTCCTCTTCTTCCTTATGAGAAAACGGGGGCTTAAAAAAGGTAAAGGATTATTTCGTTCCCGATAGTCATTTCTTTAATCGGTGGATAGGAGCATACTCTGGATCGGAATTGTAGGGAGTACTGCCTGATCATTTCTACCAACTTAAAGCCCGAATTTGGATTCTTTGTATATTATGCAGAAGTATCCTTTTAGATAATTTACATAATCTCCATTACTAATCCTTTGTGTGTATTTTGGTGTTCCTTACTATCCACCCATCTTTTTTTAATCCCCCGTTTCGTAAGTATATGTATTGAAATACATACAAACGATAGTGAAAACTCCATACGGTTGATCCTTTGAGCCCGCTTCAAGCTAGGATGACCAATCAACCAATCTTGGGGTAAAGGGCTTCTTCCATGTTTGTTTACTTCCGCTTAACTCTTGTACATAGGAAATGAGACTCAATCCACCTTTACTGCGAATTTGGAAGTTGTTTTCGTTCACTCATATATAACTACTTAATTTATTTTATTAACCTAAAGAATAAATAAATGAATAAAAAAAAATGCAGATATCTATTCAATTTCTTTTTTTTTCTCGAACGAAAAGAATAGGGAAAAGAAAAGCTTCTGTTTTAGCGAATCGCACGTAGAGATATTGATAAAACACATAAAGTTAATGGTATTTCATAACTAATCGATTGAGCAGCAGCTCGCAGACCACCTAAAAAGGAATATTTATTATTTGATCCATATCCTGACATAAGAAGTCCAATAGGAGCAATACTTGAAATGGCAATCCATAAAAAAATACCGATATTGAGATCAGCTAAAACAAGGCGATAACTAAAAGGAATTACTGAATAACTTAGTAGAATTGATATGACTGCTATAGATGGTCCAATACTGAATAAACGAGTATTTCCTCTAGATGGAAGAAGATTCTCTTTGAAAAGTAGTTTTGTCCCATCGGCTAAAGCTTGAAGAATTCCCAAGGGGCTGGCGTATTCAGGCCCAATACGTTGCTGTATTCCGGCGGATACTTCTCTTTCTAACCACACAATTACAAGTACACCTATTGTGATTCCCACTACAGGAGTAAAAATAGGGATAAGCATCCATATGATCCCATAAACCTCTTTTAAGAATTCCAATCTGGAAAAAGAATTGATATCTTGTACTTCTGTTGTATCAATTATCATTTCAACGATCAACTTCTCCCATAATGATATCTATACTACCTAGTATCGTCATAATATCAGCCAATTTCATTCTTTTAACTAACTGAGGAAGAATTTGCAAATTGATAAAACCCGGCGGTCGAATTTTCCATCTCCAAGGAAAACCGCTTTGATCTCCTATCAGAAAAATTCCCAATTCTCCTTTTGGGGCTTCGACTCTCACATAAAGTTCTTGTTTGGGCAATTCAAAAGTAGGAGAGGGTTTTTTACTAATGAATCGATCTTCAAAATCATTCCATTCTGGATCGCTTTCTCTATCAAAGGATCGTATTTCTAAATTCTCATAGGGCCCCCCCGGAATTCCTTCCAAAGCTTGTTGAATAATTTTTATGGATTCCGTCATTTCACCCATTCGGACTAAATAACGGGCTAATGAATCTCCTTCTTTTTGCCACTGTACTTCCCAATCAAATTCGTCGTAACACTCATAATGATCGACTTTACGAAGATCCCATTCTAGTCCCGACGCTCGTAGCATTGGTCCTGACAAACCCCAATTTATTGCTTCTTCTCCACCAATAATGCCGACTCCTTCAACTCGTTCTAAAAAAATAGGGTTTCGCGTAATAAGTTTTTGATATTCAACAACCCCTGTTAAAAAATAATCGCAGAAATCCAAACATTTATCTATCCAGCCATAAGGTAAATCGGCCGCTATTCCTCCGATACGAAAATAATTATGCATCATTCTCATACCGGTGGCAGCTTCGAATAGATCATATATCAATTCTCTTTCTCTGAAAATATAGAAGAAGGGAGTCTGTGCACCAATATCTGCCATAAAAGGGCCAAGCCATAACAGATGAGAAGCTATACGGCTCAACTCCAACATAATTACTCTGATATAGCTGGCCCTTTTAGGTACTTGAATATTTCCCAACTGTTCTGGTCCATTTACAGTTATTGCTTCTGTGAACATAGTAGCTAAATAATCCCAACGTGTTACATAAGGTAGATATTGTATAATTGTTCGGTTTTCCGCAATTTTTTCCATCCCTCTGTGTAAATAACCCAATATTGGTTCACAGTCAATAACATCTTCACCATCTAGAGTAACGATGAGACGAAGAACACCGTGCATTGATGGGTGGTGAGGTCCCATATTGACTACCATAAGGTCTTTTCCAGTAGCTAGTCTATTCATAGGTTTTTCCTCGATTCATTCTTACATGAATTGTTGAAAACGAAAAGAAGTTCATCAAGATTCAAAATCTAATAAATCAAATAATTCAAAATTGGTTTTCAAATTAACGATTTTTTGACTCCCGAATATTCAACTGACTAATTAATTCTTTATAACGTACTCTATTTTTCTTTGACAAATAAGATAGTAGCCTTTGGCGTTTTTCCAGAATTTTCCGTAGACCTCTCTGAGATAAATAGTCTTTTCTGTGCAATTCCAAATGTGAAGTAAGTCTTCGTATCTTATTGGTGAAACTGAATACCTGAAATTCAACAGACCCGCAGTTTTCTTCTTTTTTTTCTTGAAAAATAATTGAGATGAATGAATTTTTGACCATAAAACGAAATACTCTCCCCCTTTTTTTTATATGAATTTTACGGATCAGTAATAATAATACTAGTCATTTGCATTTGATATACACAATGATTTTAGTTCGTTATCAACTTCCTCTAAAATCAACCAATAATCAATTAAATTTGCAATTTGATTAAGGATCCAAAAGGATGCTATATTTCTGCAAAAGAGAAAAATTGAGACCTAAAAAAAAAAAAGATTCTGTTGATTCATTTATAGCTCTAATTGATATGTATATTATTAAATTGGTATCATGTATCAGAATGGAACGTAAGACAAGGCATGTGTGCATCTCTTTGTTTTCATATATCCGACACAGTACGTCATAGATAGGAAAAACATAGTATTAACGAATTTTCAATCGTGGGTACATATGTATCCTTACCATACTGAAACGACTGCCATTATTGGTATTAAACCAATAGCGATTCATACAAACTAAATCTTCTAATCGATAATTGGGCCAAAGAAAGAACTTTAAGTTAATGAATTTCTTTTTTTCTCTAGCAAGATCTTTGCTTTTATCCAAAACGTAACTACACATACTGTTTCTATTCTTCGAATTGAAACAAGTTAGAGTTCTCAATTCCCTACGACGTTTAGGGAATAAAATATTTTCAGGAACAAGCAAATCGTAATGCTTTTTTTCTTTAGTTCCAGTCATTATTTGGTGGCTTCGAATGGATTCATCAAAACTTTTCTTATTAACATAGCCTTTTTCTCGGTATCTTTTATTAAATTGAAATTGGCGCTTATTCTTATGAACTAATGGAATACCTATGGTTTGATATATAAAAAATTGTCCATCATTTTTTACAGACAGACGAACTGGTTCGAGACTCAATATTCCCTTTTTCATCAATTCTGGAACAGTTAAATCCTTCTGACTTATCAAAAGATTCAGACAAATTTCTCCCTTTTGAATAGAGGATATAGCAAATTCTCTTGGATTTCTCATTCGAAGCAGGAGACAATATATTTGCATATTTGGCATTAGCTTTTGATTTAGAGAATCAGCCCATCTAAACTGAAACCACAAATATTTTTTTAGTAAGAAATGAAGCTCTGCTTCTGTGTTTCTCTTGTATTGCTTTGTCTTTCTACGTTTTTTCATGTCAGATCCCGCATATTTTTCTTCAACATCTTTTTCTTGGTTTGAGAAAACTGATCCAAGACTTACTTGGTTTTGTGCATATGATCTAGGATTTCCTTTTGCGTTTCCATTAAAATTGAAAAGAAGTAATTTGATTGGTATGATCCACGGTTTGATTTTATATGCATTAAAAAGTCGCCCAATCTCTGGGAAGAAACCAAGCTCCAGATTTGATATAGGATGACTTAGTATTTCCTCATTCATTCCCATCCAATCAAAAGGGGTTATTTTTTGATTGGATGGGTTAATTTCTTCATTTTGATGAATTGTAAGAAAAAAAAGACCTTTGTTATTAATTTCATCAATTATTTGATAATTATCCGTCTCGATCTGAGTATTGTGATTCCTGTTGGTACCAGTATCCATATCAACCCAGGATTGAATCTCGATATTATTTCTAAGACAAAATCTCCAATCAAAATATTTTCTATCCGAAATTTTCTCTATATCCATAATATCGTCTTCCCCTAGATAATTATGGATAGGGATACCTCCCAGGATACCAAATAATTTTCCTTTCCCTATGTTGTAATTATAAAAACCTTCTTCTTTATTCTTTACTTGGAATAGTGATCTATGAATATATGAGTCTTTCTTATCTTCATAATTAATAGATTTATATGATAAAAGATCATATCTATAGTGTTTTTTAAAATTCGATTTTTGATTTGGGTCTGCTTCAAAAAGATTTTGTTTTTCTTTTTCGTAATGAGTTAAAATGTTTTTTTCATATGAATCTTTTTTGTTTAAATCTTTATTTTGAGTCATACAGTGCTGATTGGCTCTATTTCGCCATTTTTCTGGTACTAATCTAGTCCATCTAATCCTAGATAAATGGTATTGATATTGATAATGACCCCTTAACCAGGTTTTCCATTCATTCATTCCAAAATTCCAAAAGGATTTATATCTTAATTCGTAATGAAATATTCCTTGTTTTTTAAAAAAATCTTTTATTTCATTCTTAAGAAAAAGAAATGTTCCGTGATATTGAAGGACAGATCTTAAATTAGAAAAGTTAATAACTTGCGTTTGTGATAATTTGTAAAATACATATGCTTGTGATTGTGAGAAAGAAGATAAATCACAAAAAATCTTTGAATTCTTATTATTATTACTAGTCTTAGAAAGTGATTTTTTTATAGTCGAAAGAAAGTGAATTCTATTTTTATTTGGTTTATTAATTTTTTTCTGATTTGCTTCCTTATTGTGGACATTTTTATCAATAATTTGCATTTTTTTTGTTGATTCAAGAAAAAGTTTTCCATGGATTCTTGGAATATTATGGATAGATAGAAAAATATTTATGTATACCCTTTCAATGAAAAATTTTATAAAAAAATAGGATTTACGGATTAATCGAGTACTTCTTCTTTTTAATATCTGCAAAATCTTTTTTGATGATTCTAATATTTTAGCACGATAACTTATTTTGTTAGAACTAATAGTTATTTCTTTAGTTAGCAATCCTTTTTTCTTATCTTTTGTAATTTTTTCTATTTGGTTTCGGATTTTCTTTGTTCTATTAGTCAGAACTTTGATTTTATTTTCTGGCAGTGAGAAATTTTTCCAATGCCTAGATCGACTTTGAATAGACGATTCGTGAATCGTCTGATTACTGATTATCGAATCTTTTTTAGTTTCATCCAAGTCATCTATGTCTCTCAATCTAACTAATAGAATTGGTTTTCTTTTTGAAAGTTTTCTTCCTTTTCGAAATCGAAGGTTTTTGATGATCCATTTGTTTGTTTCTTTTGCGACTTTTCGAAAAAATGTGGTTCTTTCGTTTCCTTTTACAACTTTTAAAACTATAAAAGGCTTGGTTTTCCATTTTCGAATTCTTTTTTTCAATTCTTTAAAAATGGGTTCAAAAAACGAACGTCGTTTTCGGGGCGAACCAAAAGGCCGTTCAGTTTCCATTCCCCAAACAGTTAAAAAACAAAAATCACTTTCTTGTCCTTTTATTTTTTTCATTGAATCTTTCGGAAGGGATTGTGGCTTAGATCTGTGCCAGGGTTTTAGGTAAAAAGGAGATTGTATCTTTATCTGAAGACCCTCTATTAACCAGTTTGTCGGAAATTCTGTTTCGGATAATTGAGCACCGTTATAGTTGCATTTAATATACATTTCCTTCTTCAAATCCTTGAAATCCTGGGACCACTCGGTCGGTTGAAATAATAGTCTGCGAACGAGATTTTTAGCTATTATCAATGAAGGAAATATAATATATTTTCTAAGAATCATGTGAGTTAATAACAGAAGACTTCTTATTGCTTGAGCAAATAAAAGGTTATCCCAGGTTTCTGCTATTTCTAGCCGTACTTTTTCTTTGTTTTTGTATTCCTCTTTTTTAGCAATTTTTTTTGTCTTTTCCTTTCTATAATCATAATCAGAAGGCTTTTGGTCTTTTTTTTTCCACATCCAATTTCTAAAAATTACTTTCCTCAGTCCGGAAATATCAAAAGAAAAATAAAAGGGTTTCTTTATTCTGTCCAAAAAAAGGGGCGAATGGGGATGTGCTTGAAACAGTTCGTAAGTAACGGTTTTGCGTCTTTGTGCGCGCACGGAGCCTTTGATTATACCTCGACGAAAATCCGATTGTTCCAAATAACGTATCAAAGTTACGTGCTCTTTTTGATCAGCATTATTACTAAAATTGTTATTAGTATAAGTATCGGTATTTGTCAGGTTATCAGTAA